TAACAAGTCACACACTCATATTCCGGAGATACCGAAACAAAAAAATTCCACGGTCGAACTACCAGAATGGTCTAGAAATCCGAGTCTTAAGTAAAGTAATTTTTTTGATTGAAAACTAGGACTTCATAGTTCTTATAAACTTAACTCATTGTAATTCCATCCAGTAAAACGGAAGAATTATAAATTTCCAAAATAATAGATAGGAATACCGCAAATAGGGCCATTGCGACCCCCATTAGTGGTGTAGTCCCCCAGCCCGGAGCTACTTTACCATATTCCGAATTCAATGGTTTCAATAAATCCCCTACAGTAGTTCGTCTTGGCCCAGATCTAGAACTATCCTCAACGGTTTGTGTAGCCATAAATCCTATTTAATCATTGGTTGAGATCTGTTGACTTTGTATACCATTCCGTTGTAGTTGTAAATAAACGATCTTCTTATAGATCCATTGTGATCTTTAAATTGTCTAAAAATGGAAACAGCAACCCTAGTCGCCATCTTTATATCTGGTTTACTTGTAAGCTTTACTGGGTACGCCTTATATACCGCTTTTGGGCAACCCTCTCAACAACTAAGAGATCCATTTGAAGAACACGGGGACTAGTTGAAGTAATGAGTCTCCCTATATGGGAGGCTCATTACTTCAATTGAGATAATAAAAAATTATTTCATTTTTTAGTTGGAACCTTAGGCGGTTCTCGAAAAAAGATAGCGAAAAAAATAATCCCTAAAGTCGAGACTAAAAGGAATGTATAAACCAATGCTTCCATAGATTCGATCCTGGTTTACAATTATAGCTTCCACGCCTATTCATTTGGCATCATTTACCATATAACATATAAAGTAAAGAAAAGAGTCAAAGAAAAGATGATGATTCAAGTCAAGATTTCTTCAGTACCCTAACCCTATGTCAAATCAAAAAAGAGGCGAAAGATACCAGAGCAATGTTGTATCAGACTACTTGTCTCCTTGTAGTTGGATCTCCAAGTTTTTGGAATGCTCCAAATTCCACTTGAGCATCCAAATCAGGATCAATACCAGCAAAAACATCTCTGAACAAGGTTCTAGCGCCATGCCAAATGTGTCCGAAAAAGAAGAGCAAAGCGAACGTAGCATGGCCAAAAGTGAACCAACCCCTTGGACTGCTACGAAAAACGCCATCAGATTTCAAAGTAGCCCGATCCAATTCAAAAATTTCACCTAATTGGGCACGTCTAGCATATTTTTTCACAGTCGCAGGATCACTATAACTAACTCCATTGAGTTCGCCACCATAGAACTCAACAGTTACACCTACCTGTTCAACACTATACTTTGATTCTGCCCTTCTAAAAGGAACATCGGCTCTCACAATTCCGTCTCCATCTACCAAAACTACTGGAAATGTTTCAAAAAAGGTAGGCATACGACGTACAAAAAGCTCGCGCCCTTCTTTATCTCTAAAGACGGGGTGTCCTAACCATCCAACAGCTATTCCATCCCCGTTGTCCATTGACCCCGCTCTGAATAATCCCCCTTTTGCCGGATTATTACCAATGTAATCATAAAAAGCTAATTTTTCGGGAATTTTAGACCAAGCTTCCGATAAACTAAGATTTTCGGCTAGTCCGGCGCTCACTCTTCGATATATTTCTTGCTGAAAGTATCCCTGATCCCACTGATAACGAGTGGGACCAAATAATTCGATTGGGGTAGTTGCTGAACCATACCACATAGTTCCAGCAACAATGAAAGCTGCAAAAAAAACAGCAGCGATACTACTGGAAAGTACAGTTTCAATATTGCCCATACGTAATCCTTTGTATAGACGTTGAGGCGGGCGGACACTAAGATGGAATAAGCCTGCTAATATGCCCAATGTACCCGCTGCAATATGATGAGAGGCTATTCCTCCGGGAACAAAAGGATCAAAGCCTTCCGCGCCCCACGCTGGACTTACAGGTTGTACTTTTCCAGTTAGTCCATAAGGATCGGACACCCATATTCCAGGACCATATAAACCTGTTACATGAAATGCGCCAAAACCAAAGCAAGCCAACCCTGAGAGAAATAAATGAATTCCAAAAATCTTAGGCAAATCCAAAGATGGTTTGCCCGTACGTTCATCACAGAATATTTCTAGGTCCCAATACACCCAATGCCAGATAGCTGCCAAGAAACACAAGCCAGAAAACACAATATGTGCTCCCGCCACACCTTCATAACTCCAAATACCCGGATTCGTTACAGTTCCTCCTGAAATACTCCAACCACCCCACGAATTGGTTATTCCTAAACGAGTCATGAAGGGTATAACGAACATACCTTGTCTCCACATTGGATCAAGAGCAGGGTCAGAGGGATCAAAAACCGCTAATTCGTATAAAGCCATCGAACCGGCCCAACCGGCAACTAGGGCTGTATGCATTATATGGACAGAAAGCAATCGACCGGGATCATTCAATACGACAGTATGAACACGATACCAAGGCAAACCCATGGAAATACCCCTTTATCAAAGAAAAATAGACACTATGTCACTTTATTTTATCGCATTGGAAAAGACTAAAAACTATACTATATATATACTTAACCACTTAACCTTTTGAGTAGATTCTGTATGAGAAAGGGTTAATATCCGTTCCATTGAAAATAACGGAACAATTCTGTTCGTGAGAACAAAGAGAAGCAGATCTATTCTATACCCGATAAGTACCAATACGCAATGGGAGGATTACTCCTACTTTCGGGAAACAAATGTATAGATACTTGTTTATGATTCCAACGATTGATCCGTTAGTTAAAATTTGGATTTATTCATTCTGTCTTACTCTATAAACCTTTCAATCTATGTATAAAATAGAATAAAGAGAAAAAGGGATAAAGACGATAAAGCCATTGTTACGTTTCCATATTAAAGTGAAGTATAGTACTCAATTTTTTCTTTAATTTAATGCCCATTGGTGTTCCAAAAGTACCTTTTCGGAGTCCTGGAGAGGAAGATGCAGTTTGGGTTGACGTATAGTGCGACTTGTCAGACATATTGGGTCATATGGAATTTACCCGTTCTCTCCCCCGATCGGGATATCCTCTGTTTCGCCCAAGAAATATTGTATTGAGTGAGCCATCAATCATTCGGAGCGTGAAGTGCAATTAGATCAATTTTTTGATATTGGGGATCATTAATTAGGAGAATTTATGGTTGACTTGGAAAAATCAAAATAAAGTATCCAGGCTCCGTTCAGAAAATACCAAATTGGTAACGTAACAAATTGGTAATATATGTATGATTACCACTTGTATCATAAACGATTCTTATCCTTACTATAGAAGTGATTTCAAACGTCCAACCAATAACCGACGGAATACACTGGTATGATGAATCGATCGAATGCTTGGGAAAAGGCATGAAACGAATTGAAAAAAAAGAAGTCGTAACAAAAAGAAGTGGTACTGAGAGCATTTGCCCTATATGTGCAAATAGAATTCGGACAGATCTTTTCCCGGAGTAGAACATGAACCTAAAAGAATTGAAAGAAGAATTGAAAGGGCCCATTCAGGAACAAGAAAATTACATCGCGATTTGAATGTCGATGAAACAATACATCAATGAGAGAGATTAGTTCAATTTCAAGAAGTTCAGTAAATTCTAAATTCTTTTTTTTATAGGTAAAGAAGCCAAAACTCATCTCATATTTTTTGAAAAATGGAAGAAAAACCCCTGACTTTATTTTTATTAGAATTAGCTTCACTTTACTTTATTAGAATTAGATTAGAAAAACAAAAACCATTCTATTACAGAAAAAAGAAATAGAACTGGAATCGACACATTGATTCTTTTTTCGCAATTTTTTTTTGAACCGTATGCATCCAAAGGTGCACGTACGGTTTCGAAAGGATACAATTTTGTCCTAATCAACCGACTTCATCGAGAAAGATTACTTTTTTTAGGCCAAGAGGTTGATAGCGAGATCTCGAATCAACTTGTTGGTCTCATGGTATATCTCAGTATAGAAGATGATACTAGGGATCTTTATTTGTTTATAAACTCTCCCGGCGGATGGGTAATCCCAGGAATAGCTATTTATGATACTATGCAATTTGTGCCGCCCGATGTGCATACAATATGCATGGGATTAGCCGCTTCAATGGGATCTTTCATTCTGGTCGGAGGAGAAATTACCAAACGTTTAGCATTCCCTCACGCTTGGCGCCAATGAGTTTTTATTTGAAAAAAAAAAGAAAGACTATGCCTTCGCCATATTGAACATATTGAATATGAATAATAAGTAATAATAGCATGGCACTTCGAGTTCGATATGAACAAACCATTATATTATTGTTTTTTCATAACATGAGATTTTGTATCGAGATAGTAGTATGAAACAAAGGTTATTTCCGATTTGTTGATTTTATGTGTCGGGGATACATTTCAGCGTCACAAACCATTTTTCTTCCACACCGGAAGTGTCTTTCTGATATTTATCTTATGAAAGAGTACGAAAAAAAAAAGATCAGTTTTCCTTATTTGATCATATCAGAAAGGAACTTTGGAATTGCTAAATCACGGATAAAATAAATATATAAAGCAACAGAACCATCATAGTATTTTTAATCTTTTCCTCCTACGAAAGGAAGGATGGTAAATGGATCATTCAACGATCTGGATCAGATGGATTCTCTTTCTTCGATAGAATAGAAGAGAAGAATAAAGTAAATTTCATTACGGAGCCGTATGCAACGCACAAAAGGTGCCTGTACGGTTGTTCAATTCTATTTTCTTTTTCCTCTTGTTATTTTTTTTTCCTTCCTTTAGCCCAATCATGCGAGATAGAAGAACTGTTCATGATGTTATATCAATATCATTAGGGTTATGATTCATCAACCTGCTAGTTCTTTTTATGAAGCCCAAGCAGGGGAATTTATCCTGGAAGCAGAAGAACTACTGAAACTTCGCGAAACCCTCACAAAGGTTTATGTACAAAGAACGGGCAAGCCTTTATGGGTTGTATCCGAAGACATGGAAAGGGATGTTTTTATGTCAGCAACAGAAGCCCAAGCTCATGGCATTGTTGATCTTGTAGCGGTCGAAAATGAAAATACTGGGGATTTCGTGTAAATCCATTTCAAACCATAATTCGAATTTTCTGTGATTTTATATTGAATAGAAAAAATTCATAATCATCAATCATCAGGTTGAGATCGATCTAAACCAACCCATTCTATTCTCTATATATACATATATACGACTATATATACGTATACGACATGCCAACTATTAAACAACTTATTAGAAATGCAAGACAGCCAATAAGAAATGTTACGAAATCTCCCGCTCTTAGAGGATGTCCTCAGCGTCGAGGAACATGTACTAGGGTGTATGTGCGACTCGTTCAGATCATGAGTTCGAACAAATAAGACGATTTTCCAGTATTAATGACCGGTACCAATGAATAGGATAAATGGAAAAGATCTATCATATACCCATATTGTGTATGGAATTTATGGTTTCCATTGGTGCAAATCCAATTAACTAGATTTGAGATGAAAAGCAATTCCTCATTGGTAGCAAATAGTTATCCATTAAGCAGAGGAAATGGTATAAGCAGAGGAAATGGTATTATAAGAAAAGAAGCAAAAAGATTATGCTCCTATTGTTAATTGTTAATTGTTAAAAGAACGGACTAAGAGGGTCAGCTACCTAGCCAACTTTCCTAATTAAATGCCGTCACTGTATGGATAACTCTTATTGTGAAAAGAACTATTACTCTATAGTTGATGGGTAGAGCCAAAGAGTGTGAACTATACAAGTTCACAATACCCTTTGATTAAATGAAAGAAGAGGCTCCGGTGTATAGAGAGGACCTCACCGTTTAAGAAGTAACCATAGAAACGATGGAACCCACTATTTTTTGAGTATCATTAGAATTTCTTATTTGCAGGTAAAATGCCTGGAAGGAAATCGTGGTCAGGAAGGTTATAGTAGCAAACAAAAGCCATTGGAATTTATATTTTATATATCGGAATAATCCGTTTTGTTATTAATCGACCGTGGGAGGGGAAAAGGATGACTGAAAGAATGGAAATCAATTAGTTATTCATTAAGGTTTAATTTGATTCAATGACCAGACTTAGACGGGGATATACAGCTCGGAGACGTCGAACAAAAATTCGTTTATTTGCATCAACCTTTAGGGGAGCTCATTCAAGACTTACTCGAACGATTACTCAACAGAAAATGAGAGCTTTGGCTTCCTCTCATCGAGATAGAGGCAGGAAAAAGAGGGATTTTCGTCGTTTGTGGATCACTCGTATAAATGCAGTAACTCGTGAGAATGAGAATAAGGTATTGTATAGTTATAGTAGATTAATGCACAATCTGTACAAGAAGCAATTGCTTCTTAATCGTAAAATACTTGCACAAATAGCTATATCAAATAAGAATTGTCTTTACATGATTTCCAACAAGATCATCAAATAAAGTAGATTTCAAAGTGATATACAGTACAGGAATGATTGAAACAGAATTTCCCGGAGTTTCCTTCTCCGGGAAGATAGAATAAAAAAAAAATAAGGAAAGGATAAGTAATAGGAATGAACGAACATGTTTCAAAACAAAAAATTTCCCATTTTTTCTTATAACACAGGAACCCACTCTAGATTCTAGGCCTTTTCGAACAAAACATCAATCTGAGCTTGAGTTACAATTGGAGTTTTGGATCAATTGAAGAGTATGTCTATTTATTTTTGGTTCTAGGACCCGTAGTTCTGGGGATCGAATCGGCTCTCTCAAATTGTTTCTCATTATTAAGAAAAGGTAACAAAGATAAAATACGGGCTTGCTTTATAGCAACAGTAATTAATCGTTGTTGTTTCAAAGTCAATCTATTCACCCGTCTAGATAATATTTTCCCTTGTTCACTAATAAATCGACTAATTAAACTCATGTTTCTATAATCGATTCGATCCCCCGATCCAATTGGGGGCAAACGCCTACGAAAAGATCGCTTGGATTTACGAAAAGATTGCTTAGATTTATCCATGGTTTATTCCTTATCTCTAAAATTCTATTTCTTTATTTTATTCACTTCAATCCGACCAAAACGGGCTTTGATTTGTATACATTATGTATATTATATATGTTATATGTTTATATATGTATATGTTCAATATATGTTAAGTTCTTCCTCTCCTTGGAGAGAACGCACACGTGTTCCGTTCGATCTATTTCTTTATTTCCTCATGAATCGTATGCTTGTGACAATACCGACAAAATTTTCTCAATTCTAATCGACCAGGCGTATTGTGTCGATTCTTTTGAGTAATATATCTAGAAATACCCGGGGATTCCTTATTGACATCATTTCGGGCGCAACTGGTACATTCCAAAATAACTATGACTCTGACATCTTTACCCTTGGCCACGAACCTAACCTCCTTTGAATTGAATTTTGGATCGGCTTAACTCTTCTATTTTCGATCCGAGCTGAAGAAAAAAAATGGAAATGGAATTTCTAAAGATTTCGTTGCAATTATTATTTCATTATTCATTATATAATGATAATTAATATTAATGGAGTAATAATTTAATAATTAAGTAATACAATTTCTTTCTAATTATCAATTGTTCCTATCCTAAATCCACTACTATTTATATTTATTTTCTTAAAATTTATTTTTATTTTATTTCTGATTTTATTTCATATTATATTTAAGTATGTATTATATTTAAGTTAAGTATCTTCTTTCTATGCTATGATTTCGTGGAACCCGCCCTAGACTGGATCTACATTTTGATTTCTGTTCTCCCAAATTTCATCTTCGATCTACCACATTTGAGGTTGAGGTTCAATAGATTTTTTTCTTTTTCTTTCCTTCCTATATTCAAATTAAAGAACTGAAAAAAGCGGGGCGCAGTGCAATCCGAAATTTGAATCACGTAGAATTGTATCTCTAATTTTCTTCATTTCTTCGCATATCAATAACTAGAATCAAAAAAAGGGGAATGACAGGGCATCCGGGAATAAACGATTAATTTCTATCAACAGGCCTGCTAAAGACCCAAACCATAGAGTACTTAGCACAGGTGCCGCGGAGAGATATGTTTTTATATCTCGCATTGAAAATCCTCCTTCCTTCTATTATAGATTGTAATACATATATGGTCAGATGCTGTAGTTCAAGATCATTTGTATTTCCTAACTAAACGGAATTTCTAACTAAAATAGATGTGTACAATGAAGCAATAGATGAGATTTTCCTTTTCCAAAAAAAGAATCTAATCCCTTGTTCCTGAACATTACTGATAAATATAAAATATAAACTTTTTATACGTTAGGTTTCAGATGTATATAATTCTTTTATTATTATATTATATTTATATGAAAATATGAAAATGAACCAAAAAAAAAAGAAGAAATGACAAGAAAATTGTATATAGATGGAGGATAAAATGACGATATGGAAAACAAGACAGGGATTTTGTACAATGAGACTGTACAACAATTTTGAAAAGGGATGTAGCGCAGCTTGGTAGCGCGTTTGTTTTGGGTACAAAATGTCACGGGTTCAAATCCTGTCATCCCTACCTATTACTTCTCCTATGGGCAGTAACGAGGGATTAATTGAGATCGATTAAAATTGGACATAATCTTCGGGCTTTGCATACTATACGTATGCAAGATGCATTGGGAAAATATTTTTCTTTACATTACAGTACAGTCGTATCCCCTGTGATAAGCATAAGAAAGCGCTCTTAGTTCAGTTCGGTAGAACGCGGGTCTCCAAAATCCGATGTCGTAGGTTCAAATCCTACAGAGCGTGATTCGGTTTATTTAATGTCGAATCACAATAAAATATTGTAACAAAACAAAAAAGTTGAATTACAACTTGAATTTGACCTCCTGCAGCAAGGAGGTCAATCAAAAAAAGAAAGAAATATTACTCAATCAAAGATACAACTGATCACCACGTCTGTATTGTAAATATGCAGTTACGAATAATCCTGCTAAAGTAATAGGAATTAGACCTAAGACGATTCCAAATAGAAAAACTTCAATCATTTTTTTTGTTTTGTTTAAGGGGATAAGAGGTAAGATCTATTTCTAAATATTAATCTGAATTATCCGTGAATCTCAATGACCAAGGATTTGCAATTGATGCGGGAAAGAATCATGGAATACCTAGAATCTCAGAGAAATATTCGTTTTTCTCAATTTTTCATTCAATTTATTTTATTTCAAATAAGTCGTATCTTGTTCAAACCAATGAATAGAGCTGGGGTTATAGTTAAAGCAGCCAGTAGAAAACCGAAATAACTAGTTATAGTAAGCATGAAAGATTAGATATGGTCTTTTGCTACATATGTTGATAAAACACTTACCTAAATTTCTATTTTTTTTTTACTTTTACAAAATTACAAAATATGACGGTAAGAAAAAATCAATTGACAGAATTAGTTTAGTTCCAATTGAAAATTCTTGATTCATCAGCCATTCTCATTATAGAGAAGACTAACTAAGAGTGACATAGGTAGAAAAAATGGATTCATCCGCTGTGACATTGACTCATCCTATGATTCGGAATCAACCGATTGATTGTAGAATTTGTGAGTTGAGTAAAGGAATAGTAAAAGTAATAGTAATAAGAACTGTGCCGTGTAACTTCATTCAAAACCGAAATTCATTATATTTTATTTAATAATTAGAATTTTCTATTTATTCTATTTACAATTGTATCCATTTACAATTGTAATTTTCTATTTACAATTAAATATTTACAATTACAATTTTCTATTTACTCTATTTACATAGAAGTAATTTCATATTTACTCTTACATAGAAGTAATTTCATATAGTAATTTCATATTTAAGTAATTTCATATTTAACATATAACATATTCATATTTAAATATAAGTGTATATAAGTGTAGTATATAAGTGTAAATTTAAGTCATTTTGGAATAAAAAAATGGGACTTGAAAATTCCATTTTGATCATTTCCTTTCTTTTTCAATAGGAT